TAATGTTTGGGTAATCTACCCATTTAAAACTTTGAAGGCTTTTGGTTTTAATTAACCTAAAACATTATAAATTTATTAAACTAAAAGGAATAATTCCAGTTAGAGAAAATAGAGTTAAAATACTTAGTAAATAAAAATTTTTTGTTCTTTTATTCTTTTGATTTCAAACAATTCTTTGGATAAAAAGTGTAAAGGTACTAAAGCAGAGACGAGTATAAAAATAAAGAGTGATTAAAGTAGAAGAAATTAAAATAATTAAAATTGGGGAATTTTTTCTAATTACTAATATAGCAATTCATTTAGGTAAAAATCCTAAAAGAGGGGGTAAACCTCCTAAAGATAATAAGTTAATAAAAATAATAAATTTTTCATTTAAATTTTGTAATAAAGTTAATTGGGAAAAATAATTTAAATTTAATAATCAAAAAGATAGACAGATAATGAATCTTGTAAAACTGTAAAATATAAAATAATCAATTCAGATTCTAGAATTTAGATATATTACTCTAGTTATTCATCCAATATGAGAAATAGAAGAGAAAGCTAAAATTTTTCGTATTGAAGTTTGATTTAAACCAGAAATAGCTCCAGTTAGAGCAGAAAAAAGGGCTAGGATAATTAAGGTATTGGAATAAAAAAAGATTGATAAAATTACTATAGGAGAAATTTTTTGTCAAGTTAATAGTAATAAAGAATTTATTCAATTTAAACCTTCAAGAACTTCTGGGAATCAGAAATGAAAGGGAGCTATTCCTAGTTTTATTGCTAAAGCTAAAGTGATTATAATATTTGGGGCATTAGAAAAAGTATAACCAGAATATAAATAAAAATATAGAGATCTAAAAATTACAATAGCTGAGGCTACTGCTTGGATTAAAAAGTATTTAATTGCTGCTTCACTTCTTTTTTTATTATTTTCTAAATTAATAATTATTGGGATAAAAGATATTAAATTAATCTCTAAACCCATTCGTATACCAAATAAAGAGGATGAAGAAATTGAAATAAAAGTCCCAGAAAATAAAAAAAAAGAATAAATAAATGGTGGAAAATATAAATTCATTAAAAAGAAGTGTTCCACTATCGTTGGGGTATGAACCCAAAAGCTTAAATTTAGCTTATCTTTTTTAATAAAGGTAAGACTATCTTACATAATTTACTCTATCAAAGTAACCCTTTTTTCAGGCACTTTATTTATGATTTTTTATGTTTATTAGGTCTTGAACAATTTTTAAAATCTAAATTTATTTCAACTTTTACTAAAACTGAGGTTGTAAAAAAAGAAGGTTAAAAATTTTTTTTTAATAAAATCGAGCTTTGGACAAACAAAAATTTAAATTTTATGGTAAAAACTACGTGAGCCCCTTAATCTCTAATTTTACATAATATCTGTTTTTAATTGGGGCAAGCAGTATAGATTTTATTTTTCGTATTAGGCAAAATGATTCATTTCTTTAAAACAGGGAAAGTTTAGGGGGATATTTGGAGGATTTTTGGTTGGGAGGGAGTTTCGGGGGATAATTCTTGGTTTTTTGGGGGTTTTGGGGTAAAATCTGGGTTTTAGGAGGTTTTACGAAATATTTTGGTAATTTTTAAGATGAGAATATGTTTATAGACCATACATAGTGATTTTTTAAATATTTTTATTAAAACAATAAAATTAGGCTCACTTAAAAAATTTTATTTAAAATTAAGGATCGTTGAGGTCCGTGTTGTAATTTTAATTTTAGAATGGGTCTACATGTTAGTTTGGCAAGAATTAGAAAAAATTAAATAAAATTTTTTAAGTGAGCCTCAGTAGAAAATATTAGAAATATAAGAAAATTTTATCTAGGTAATTCTTAAGAAGTGGAAAATGGCGTGCCAGCAGCCGCGGTTATACTCCTGCTTCAAGTTAAAATTTTTATACAAAATTGTGTTTTAAATTTATAATAGGGAGATTTTTTAAATTATAAGGTAGAATTTTAATTTTGGAGATTAACATTTAAATTAAACATAAAAATTATATTAGGGACCAGGATTAGATACCCTGTTACTTATAAATAAAAAATTTTGGAATAGTAATAGTAAATGAAATTTAACGGATTTGGCGGCAAGATAGCCATTTAGAGGAACCTGCCCTGTAAACGATGAACCACGAATTCCTTACTTTTATTGGAATACAGTTTGTATACCGCTGTTGTCAGTTAGTTTCTTTAGAAAACTTTCAATTATGAAATAATCATAGACTTCAAGTAAAGGTGCAGCTTATATAAAAGTTAGAGGTGGGTTACATTTAAGACAATAAAACGGATAAGATTTATGAAATAACCTTTGAAGGTGGATTTAATTGTAAAGTTTAAATAAACTTGATGAGAGCTCTATCTTGTGTACACACCGCCCGTCGCTCTCTTTTTTAAACGAGATAAGTCGTAACAAGGTAAGTGTAATGGAAATTGTACTTGATAGGAACAAGCTGTTTAGCATTTCATTTACACTGAAAAGGTGCTTGTATTTACAAGGTTCTTAATTTGATAAAAATAGTTTTTTTAAAAATATTTTAGAAATATAATTATTTTAGTAGTGTAAACGAAATAAAAATTATACTATAGCTTATTAGTACTGTGAAGGAAATATTGAAATAATTGAAAATTTTTCATAAGAAAAGTACTTATTAATATAGGTACCTTTTGTATTAGTGGTTATTTAAATAATAATATAAAATTATTTCTCGAAAATAAAAGATCTAAGTAAGTTTAAAAGTTCTTGTATCAAAAAGATTTTTTAGATTTATTTAGGGGTGAAATTCCAAACGCTTTTATTAATATCTAGTAACTTCAGAAATAAATTTAGTTTAGAATAATTAGGATTTATTTTATTTAAAATTAGATCTTAAATTATTTTTAGATTTTAGGGGATGAGCTCTAAAATAACTATAAAAAAGTAATATTATATATTTTTTATGTAGGCTTAGAATTAGCTATTGGATAGTGTTATAAAATAAAATTTTAAGTTTAAGATTTAAAACTTTTTTGATAATATGAAGTTAATAATAAAATTTAGTTATTTGTGAAAATATAATAACATTAGTAGATTTTTTTTATGAGGAAACGAATTTAAATTTTTCAAAAAAATTTTAAGAAATTAGTTTAACAAAAGAACTCGGCAAATAAAATTTCCGAATGTTTATCAAAAACATTTCCTCTTAGAATAAGAGGTAAGGCCTGCTCACTGAATATTTAAAGAGCCGCAGTATCCTAACTGTGCTAAGGTAGCATAATCATTAGTCTTTTAATTGGAGACTGGTATGAATGGCTAAACGAGAAATTAACTTTTTTTGTTATAAAAATTGAATTTAATTTTTTAGTGAAAAAGCTAAAATTTTTCAGAAAGACGAGAAGACCCTATAGAGTTTTATATTATATTTTATTATTTCTAATTTGATTTTTAAAGATAGAATAAAAGAAAATATTTTGTTGGGGCGACATTTAGATAAAAAAAACTCTTTATTTTAAAAATTTATATAAAAAGATATTTGATCCTCTAAAAGAGATCAAAAGAAAAAATTACCTTAGGGATAACAGCGTAATCTTTTTTGAGAGTTCTAATCGACAAAAAGGTTTGCGACCTCGATGTTGGACTAAAATTTAGGCAGGGTGCAGCAGTTCTGCTTTAAGGTCTGTTCGACCTATAATATTTTACACGATCTGAGTTCAGACCGGCGTAAGCCAGGTTGGTTTCTATCTTCTGATATTTTAGTTTCAATTTAGTACGAAAGGATTGATTGAATATAATTATTATAAAATTAGAGGATTATTAAAGTAATTTAAATAAATTTGGCAGATAATTGTATTAGATTTAGAATCTAAATATGAGGATTTAAGTTCCTCAGTTTATAGTGTTACTAATTATTTACTATATTTTATTATTAATTTGTGTTTTAATTTCTGTAGCTTTTTTAACTTTATTAGAGCGAAAAGTTTTAGGTTATATTCAAATTCGATTAGGTCCTAATAAGGTAGGATTTAATGGTATTCTTCAGCCCTTTTCTGATGCTATTAAGTTATTTTCTAAGGAGCAAACTTGATCCTCAGTTTCTAATTATTTTCTATATTTTTTTTCTCCAGTTTTTATATTTTTTATGTCTTTATTTTTATGATCTATAATACCTTTTAGAACGGGTTTTTTTGATTTTGAATATGGATTTTTCTTTTTTTTATGTGTATTAAGATTAGGTGTTTATCCTTTAATAATTGCTGGATGATCTTCAAATTCAAAATATGCTTTATTGGGAGGCTTACGAGCAGTTGCTCAGACTATTTCTTATGAGGTAAGTTTGGCTTTAGTTTTATTATCTTTTATTGTAGTTGTTGGGGAATATAGATTAGAAGATTTTGTTGAATACCAATCTTCTTTTTATTTTATTTTCTTTTTTTATCTTCTTTCTATTGTTTGAGTAGTATCCTGCTTAGCGGAGATAAATCGAACTCCGTTTGATTTTGCAGAAGGAGAATCTGAATTAGTTTCAGGTTTTAATGTAGAATATAGAGCAGGAGGATTTGCTTTATTGTTTTTGGGAGAATATTCAATAATTATCTTAATAAGAACAGTAATAGTTGTATTATTTTTAGGAGGAGATTTAACCTTATTTTTTTTTTTAAAAGTAGGAATTTTTATTTCTTTAGTGCTTTGACTTCGAGGAACTTTTCCGCGATATCGGTATGATAAATTAATAGGTTTAGCTTGAAAAAGAATTTTACCATTTACTTTACATTGTTTATTTATATATATAGGATTTAAGGTTTTACTTGATCTTATTTGATGGTATATTTTAAAGTATAAAATATTACTCTGCAAAGGTGAAGTTACTATTTGAGTTGCCATTTAACATATAATAATTAGTTTATAGGAACATAACAATTTGACTGTTAAAGAAGTAGTGTAAGTCTACTATTATTAATTTCATATAATAGCTTAAGTATAAAGCATTAAACTTTTAATTTAAATATAAGAATTTCTTTTATATGGCTTCTAAAAAATATACAATTAAAAGAGAAATTTAATTTCGTACCTAGATTTACAATCTAGTGCCTAAACTCAGCCACCTTTTAAAGACTAGTAATTATTAAACTATTAGAGGATTCGAACTTCTATAAAATGCTTTCAAAGCACTTGCTTTCCCATCAGCCAAATAGTTATTTTTCTATAATTTTATCTCATAAAATATTAGCTAAAGGGGAAGTTAAAAAAAATGAGAAGTAAAATAGAGTTAACAATTGTCCAATAATAATATAAGGATCTTCTACTGGTATTCCACCAATTCAAGTTAGAAGAATAGCTGTTCTAATATATGATCAAAAAAGGAATTTTGAAATTGGATAAAAGGTTAAGCATCGGAAATTTCTTTTTTGGGATAAGGGTAGAATAGCAAGAATTAAAATTGATATTACAAGTGCAATCACTCCTCCAAGTTTATTAGGAATAGATCGTAAAATAGCATAAGCGAATAAATAATATCATTCCGGTTTAATATGTTCAGGAGTAACCAAAGGATTAGCCGGAATAAAATTTTCAGGATCTCCTAAAAGATAAGGTCTTCATAAAGTGATTAATAGCAAACCAAGAATTATAAAAAAAAATCCAAACAGATCTTTAAAAGTAAAGTAGGGATGAAAAGGAATTTTATCTAAATTTCTATTTAATCCTAAAGGATTATTAGATCCAGTTTGATGTAGAAATAAAAGATGTACTAAAACCATACCTAGAATTAAAAATGGAACTAGGAAATGGAGAGCAAAAAATCGAGTTAAGGTAGCATTATCAACTGCAAATCCTCCCCATATTCACTCTACTAGGCTAGAACCAATGTAAGGAATAGCAGAAGCTAGATTTGTAATTACCGTTGCTCCTCAAAATGATATTTGACCTCATGGTAAAACATAACCAATAAATGCAGCAGCTATAGTTAAAAAAAGAATTACAATTCCAGTTAATCAGGTATGTAATATTTTATATGATCCATAATAAATTCCACGAGAAACGTGGAGATAAATACAAATAAAAAAAAATGAAGCTCCGTTTGCATGTAAGGTTCGAATTAATCATCCTCTATTAACGTCTCGTATAATATGAACGACTGAAGAAAAGGCTAATCTAATATCTGAAGCAAAATGTATAGCTAAAAATAAACCTGTAACAATTTGAATACCTAAACATAAACCTAATAAAGATCCAAAGTTTCATATATAAGTAATATTAGAAGGTGAGGGTAAATCAATTAAGGCTCCATTTACAATTTTAAATAAAGGGTGATTTTTGCGTATAGGTTTTGACATTAAATAATTCGTAGGGGTCCTTGATTTATTTTTCTAATTTTTACCACTGTTAGTAAGGTTAAGATAATATAAGAAGCTATTAATAGAGTTATTGGTATTAAAGATATAGAAAATGGTTTTAGAATAGTTAAATTGGTAAATTGATCGGAAGAAGTTAACTTAGATTCATTAGTTATTCTTTGTTTTGGTCGAGTAAAAAAGATAGTTAAACCTGGTGCAATAACTAAAGGAAATAGTATTTTTAAGTTAGGTTTAAATATTTCATTTGAAGCAATATTAGATATATAAGTAAATAAAATTAATATTCCTCCCAAGAATACTAAAATTAAAGTATAAGAAAATCAAGGAAATTGAGTAATTGTATATATTATAATTGAGATTAATATTGTTTGAAGAATTAATACAAAAATTATAGCTAATGGATGAAATATAAATAAAAAAATTAAGTTTATTGTAAATATAATAATTATGATTATATTCATTATCATAGCCCTAGAGAAAGAGTTCTTTTTCCGATTTACAAGACCGGTATTTTTATATAAATTACGAAGGCTTATTTAGATAATTTTATAATTCGAAGTAAATTAGGTCTTATTTCAATTTTATAATTTATATATATATATATATATATATATATATATATATTAAAAGGCCTAGGGCCACCTTAGCAGCTTCAATGCAAAACTCTAAATTTGAGCTATTTTAATAGAAAAATATCACTATAATAATTAGAATTCACGAAATTAAAATGAAAACTTTCACTGAATTTATTCTTAAGAGTTGAATTTTTTGTGATAATTGAAAAATATAAGAATTTATTCCTTGTCCTCCTAAAAGTTCTAATCATCCTATATCTCCAAGTCTAGCAATTTGATACCCAATTTTGAAAGGAGAGTGTGTTAAAGGTTGAGAAGATAAATAAGGTAAAAATCATATTGAGCCTCTAATTCAAATATAAAGAGAAAATTTTATTTTAGAAAAATTATATGCTGATTGAGAAATGAAAAAGCCAAGGAATGCTCCTAAAATACATACTCTTAAAGTCAAGTTTTTTAAATTAGTTGGTAAAATAACTGATTCTACTTCTATTACTATTCAAGAAATCAGTGCCCCAAAAAATACTGAAAATAAAACTAATCCTATACAAGATTTTATCATAATTCCTCAACCATCGCTTAGGTTAGAAGATCCACTTAGGACATAATCTCGACGTACTATATAATAGATTAACCGGAAAGTGTAGGCTACTGTAAGACCTGTGGATAGAAATAATATAAATAAACTTAAAAGATTTAATTCTCCTATTAGGGAGAGTTCTAGAATTAAATCTTTAGAATAGAATCCTGCTAGAAAAGGTATTCCTCTAAGGGCTAAGTTTGAAACTACAAAACAGGATCTAATAAAAGGTAAAGATAACATTATATTTCCTATTATTCGAATATCTTGTCAACCTTTAAATCCATGGATAATACAACCAGCTCTTATAAAAAGGAGAGCTTTAAATAGAGCATGTATTAATAAATGGAATAAGGCAACTTTTACTATTCCTAATGATAATCTATATATTATTAAGCCTAATTGTCTAAGTGTAGATAAAGCAATAATTTTTTTTAAATCAAATTCAAAACAGGCTCCTAGTCCTGCTATAAATATAGTTAATACGGATAAAATTATTAGAAGTTCATTTATTCAAAAATCATAAACTCATCCTAAACGAATAACTAAATAAATTCCAGCTGTTACTAAAGTTGAGGAGTGAACTAAAGATGAAACAGGAGTTGGGGCAGCTATAGCTGCAGGTAATCAAGCTGAAAATGGAATTTGAGCTCTTTTCGTAAGAGATGCCAAAACAATTAAAGCTGTGGTTAATAATAATCTTTCTCTTTTTCCTAGCCAAGCAACAAATCTTCAATCTCCAAAATTAATTATTCAAACAATTCCTAAGAGAATTAATACATCCCCAACTCGATTTGAAAGAACAGTTAGAGTACCAGCATTTAAAGATTTATAGTTTTGATAATAAATTACTAAACAATATGAAACAAGTCCTAAACCATCTCAACCTAATAGAATACTAATTAGATTAGGACTAAAGATTAATAACCCTATAGAACCTACAAATCCTGCTAATAGAAAAATAAAACGTGAAAGGTTAATTTCTCCTTCTATATATTCTCCAGAATAGTAAAAAACTCTGCCTGAAATAAATAGGACAAAAGATAAAAATATTAGAGAAACTCAATCAAATAAAAAGATTATATTAATATCAGTACTTCTTCAAGAAAAAATATTTCATCTAAAATATATTCTAAAGGATAGGTTAAATATAATTAATCTTAAAAAAAATAATAATAGAGAAAATGTAAAAAAGAGTATAAAGATTAAATTTCATATTCTTAAAACAAACATAGTCCAAAGTAACATCTTACATCTTAAGTACCACAAACTTAAATTTTTTTTAAACTATTTAGACAATATGTTATAAAATCAACTTCTAAAATTAAAAATAATAATGGAAAAAAATGTAAAAAGAGAATTAAATATTCTCGAAGAACACCATCTGATAGAGAGCGAAGTCCAGAGTAAAATTGTCCATGTTGAGTTGAAGAAAATAAATATAAACTGTAACAAGCTCCTATAAATGAAAAAAATATTAGTAAAATTATTCTATATAATCTAAAACTTAAAATTCTACCTAAAAGTCCTAATTCTCCTACTAAGTTTAATACTACAGGGGCTGCTATATTACCAATACAATATATAAATCATCAGAAAGATATTCTAGGTATTATTTCTAATAATCCTTTATTAATAAATATTCTCCGAGAGCCACTACGTTCATAAATTACTCCTGATAAAAAAAATAATCCTGAGGAACATAATCCATGAGCTACACAAGTGTATAAACATGATCTATAACCTCATAAGCCTCATCTTCCTAAACCTCCTAATGCTAATCCTATATGACTAACAGAAGAATAAGCAATTAAAGCTTTTAAGTCTACTTGTCGTAAGCAGATAAAACTGACAGCTAAACCCCCTAAAAGACCTAATGAAATTAAAATTCTTCTTATAAAAATAACTTTCCCATGAAAAAATCCTATAAAACGTATTATACCATAACATCCTAATTTTAGGAGTACACCAGCTAGTATTATTGAACCAGCAACTGGAGCTTCTACATGAGCTTTAGGAAGTCATAAGTGAACATAAAAAGCTGGGAGTTTTACTAAAAAGGCAAAAATGGAGAAAAAAAATCACATATTAATTCAAAAAGGAGTTGAAAAAGTTGAATTTAATAAAGAGAAATTATATCCCCCCAAAAATTTTCTTGTATAAAAAATTGAAATTAAAAGAGGTAATGATGCGAAAATTGTATATAATAATAGATAGATTCCAGCTTGTAAACGTTCAGGCTGATATCCTCATCCCACAATTAATAAGTAGATTGGAATTAAAGAACCTTCAAAAAAAATATAAAATGATAATAAGTCTGAAGAACTAAAAGTAAAAAATAATAAAATTATTATTAATATTAAAACGAAACAAAATTTTTGATAAAAATAGTTTCTGATTTTATAACCTTGACTAGAAAGTAATATTAAAGTAATAATTCATAATGTTAATAAAATTATAAATCATCTTAAGATATCTAATCCGAAAAATGAATTGCTAATAGCATTTGAATTATATATTATTAATCAACCTAAATTTAATAAAATTAAGTAGGAAAAAAATATTATAAATTCTTTTGAAAATGATATAATTATTAAACCAATTATTAGAAATGTAATCTTTAACATTTTAAAGATCTAAGTCTATTGATATAATCAGATCCATGAGATCGAACTATACCTACTATTATTCCTACACCTAATCTACCCTCACAAACGGAAGCTACAAGAAAAATTAGTCTTAAATAGGTTTCTAATCCTACTCTAAAAGTAATTAAAATTAATAATAAAAAAATTGATAAAACAATATATTCTAAACTAATTAATATGTTTATTAAATGTTTTCGCTTAGAAATATAAATTCAAGTTCCAATTAAAAATATAAATAATGGTAGAGATAAAAGTAAATTTGTCACTCAGAAAAACCTAAACAGGTATCATAGATTTCCAAAACCTAAATTTTTATTAAACTACTTTCTGTTTGTTATTTTTAAGGCAATTAGGTTTATAAAAAATTTAAAAATATTTTTAATTTTTTTTTGTATAAAAATTAGAAAGAAAATGTTACAATGTAATGCAAGACTTAAAGTTAGCAGCTTTAAGGTGATTCATTTTCTATCTTAGGAAAAAATTTTTTCTTTTCTTCAACGAAAATGAAGTGTGTTATTTACACTACAAAGATAATATAAAGTAGGATAAATAATTATCTTCTTTTGATTGCAGGTCAAATATTTTAAAAACTTCTACTTTCTTAATTAAAGTTTACACTTATCTAATCATTAACAGTGATATTGCTTATTTAGCTATAATTAATAGAATAAGGACCAAGAGGCCAAAAATCGGGTCGAAACCGATTGCAATAATTCGCTTCCTATTCAAGTAATTCAATTTAATGTATTTTCTTTTCACTCATAATATAGGCCAATAGTAACTAAGAAGAGAAATAATCCTCCGGTTCTTATTCAAAAGAGAGGGGGAATAGAGTTTGTAATTAAACCTAAGGGTAATAAGATGGAAATTTCGATATCAAAAATTAAAAAAACAATTGCAATTAAAAAAAAGCGAATTGAAAAAGGAATTCGAGAAGTATTTTTTGGATCAAATCCACATTCAAATGGTGAAGCTTTTTCTCGGTCTAAAATTGTTTTTTTAGAAAATAAAGTAGATAGAATGATTAATAAAGATCTGATAATAATGGCAATAATAAAGGCAATTAAAAGTAGTTTAATTACTTAATCCTAAATTAGGACTCACAGATTGGAAGTCTATAATACTTTTTATACTAATTAAGTATCCTCCTCATCAATAAATAGAAACGTAGAGGAAAAGTCATACTACATCTACAAAGTGTCAGTATCAAGCTGCAGCTTCAAAACCGAAATGATGAGAAGCAGAAAAATGGAATTTATTTATTCGAATTAAACATACTATTAGAAAAGTTGAACCAATAATTACATGTAAACCATGGAATCCTGTAGCAACAAAAAAAGTTGAACCGTAAACGGCTTCAGCAATGGTAAATGGGGCTTCAATATATTCATAAGCTTGGAGAATTGTAAAATAAACTCCTAAAATAATGGTGATAAATAAGGCTTGAACAGCTTGAGAGTGATTTCCATTTATCAGAGCATGATGAGATCAGGTAATGGTTACTCCTGATGCTAGAAGAATAGCTGTATTTAATAAAGGTACCTGAAAGGGGTTAAATGGAACAATTCTGGCTGGGGGTCATTGAGTTCCAATTTCTACAGAAGGGGCAAGACTAGCATGGAAAAATGCTCAAAAAAATGAAACAAAAAAGAAAATTTCTGAAACAATAAAGAGAATTATTCCTCATCGTAAATTCGTAATTACTTTTCTATTATGAAGACCTTGAAGTGTTCCTTCTCGTGAGATATCTCGTCATCATTGATAAGAAGAAATAATAATAATAAATAATCCTAATCTTAGAATAGTTATAGAATTATAATGGAATCAATATGAAATTCCAGAAGTTGTCGTTAAGGCTCCAATTGAGGCAGTTAAAGGTCAAGGACTTATATCTACTAAATGAAATGGGTGATGGGAATGAGTTGTCATTAAACTTCACTAGCATAAAGAGTTGATAGGGTTGCAAAAACATAAGCTTGAATAACAGCTACTGCGGCTTCTAATGTTATTAGCGCGAATTGGGCAGCTGTTACAGTAATAATAATTAAGATTCTATTATTTACTATACTTTCTCCTAACAGAATTAATAATAGGTGTCCTGCAGTTAAATTAGCAGCTAATCGTACAGAAAGGGTAATTGGTCGAATAATATTACTAATAGATTCAATTAAAACCATAAAAGGTATTAAGATAATAGGAGTACCAAGGGGAACTAAATGAGCAAATATATGATTTGTATTGTTAATTCAACCATATAATATAAAAATTAATCAAATTGTAAGAGCTATAGATAGAGTTATTGCAATGTGAGCTGTTCTAGTAAAAGTATAAGGCATCAAACCAAAAATGTTATTAATTAAAATAAATATAAATAAAACGTTAAAAAAAATAATATTTTTGTATCTTTTAAATAAAGGTATGAATTCTTTTGTAATATATGAAGTTAATTCTGAATACAGAATTGAAGATTTTGAAGTTGAGATTCAAAATAATGGATAAAATACGATTAGGAATAAAAATATTGCTATTCAATTTAATTGAATATTAAAAGTTGAAGATATAGGGTCAAATGAAGAAAATAAGTTTGTTATCATAATCAGTTAGAAGAAAAAATTTTTTTTGAAACTTTTTGTGAAGTAGGGGTTATAGGAGAATTACTAAAATAAATTATAGTAATAAGAATTAAGATTATAGAAAAAGTTATAAATATAATTAATGCTCATATAATGGGAGATATGTGAGGAATAGAAAATTGCTTTTTTAAGCAATTTTAGCATGACAAGCTAACGTTATTTTTTAACTAAATTTTCTTATTCAAAATTATTAATTCAATTTAAGAAGGAGTTTATAGAAATTCTTTCTACAACAATAGGTATAAAACTATGATTAGCCCCACAAATTTCAGAACATTGACCAAAAAATAAACCTGGACGATTAACTAAAAATGTTAATTGGTTTAAACGGCCAGGAACAGCATCAGCTTTAACACTTAAAGCAGGAACAGTTCAGGCATGAATTACATCTGTAGAAGAAACTAGAATTCGAATATAAGTGTTTATAGGAATTACTATTCGATTATCTACTTCAATTAAACGAAATTGGTTATTATCAAGGTCTTTAGAAGGAATTATGTAAGAATCAAATTCTACATCTAAAAAATCAGAATATTCATAAGATCAATATCATTGATGACCTATAGATTTAATAGTAAGAGAGGGATTATCATATTCATCTAGGAGATATAATAAGTGAAGAGAAGGTAATGCAATAAAAATTAATAATAATGCTGGGACAATTGTTCAAATAATTTCAATTAAATGACCTTCTAAGAGAAAACGATCAATAAATTTGTTTCTAAATATTGTAAGAATAATATAACCTACTAACGTAGTAACTAAAGTTAAAACTAATATAGCGTGATCGTGAAATATAATTAATTCTTCTATTAAGGGCGAAGCTCTATCTTGAAAACTTAGTTGTGATCATGTTGACATTATTTTCTGAAAAAAGGATTTAAACCTTTATGGATAGATCTTAAATCTATAGCACTAATCTGCCATATCAGAATTTATCGGATAGTAAATTGAGGAAGTTCATCATAACTATGATAATGAGGAGGGGTAGTATGAGCTCATTCTAAGTTAGAAGATAAGTTTTGACTAAAAATAGTTGGTCGTTGAGATGCTATAGCTTCTCAAAGAATAAAAATAAATCCTAAAGTTCTAATAAAAGATAAAGTTGAACCTAAAGAAGAAACTACATTTCAAGCTGTGAACGCGTCAGGGTAATCTGAATACCGTCGCGGTATTCCAGCTAATCCTAAAAAGTGTTGAGGGAAAAAAGTTACATTTACTCCAATAAATATAGCTCCAAAGTGTACTTTAAGTCATTTAGGTTTTATAGTAATACCTGTTAATAAAGGAAATCAATAAACTGCTCCTGCTATAATACCAAATACTGCTCCTATAGATAAAACATAGTGAAAATGGGCTACTACGTAGTATGTATCATGTAAAACAATATCTAAGGAAGAATTAGCTAGGACAACTCCTGTAACACCTCCAACAGTAAATAAAAATAGAAAACCTAAAGCTCATAATAAAGGAGGTCTGTATGAAAATTGAGAACCGTGTAAAGTTCCAAGTCAACTAAAAACTTTAATTCCTGTAGGAACAGCAATAATTATAGTAGCTGACGTAAAATAAGCTCGGGTATCTACATCCATTCCTACAGTAAATATATGATGAGCTCAAACTACAAAACCTAAAATTCCAATGGCAATTATGGCATAAATCATACCTAAAGTACCAAAGGACTCTTTTTTACCACTTTCTCTAGCTACAATATGAGAAATTATACCAAATGCAGGTAAAATTAAAATATAGACTTCAGGGTGACCAAAAAATCAAAATAAATGTTGATATAAAATTGGATCTCCTCCTCCTGTAGGATCAAAGAATGAAGTATTTAAATTTCGATCTGTAAGAAGTATTGTAATAGCTCCTGCTAATACTGGTAGAGATAATAATAGTAGAATTACTGTAATAAATACACTTCAAACAAATAAAGGAATTCGATCAAATGTTAAAGTTTCTGCTCGTATGTTAATAACTGTAGATATAAAATTAATAGCTCCAAGAATAGAAGAAGCTCCTGCTAAGTGAAGAGAAAAAATTGATAAATCTACAGAGGCACCAGAATGAGCAATATTACTTGATAAAGGGGGGTATACTGTTCATCCTGTCCCCGCTCCTGCTTCAACTAAGGATCCTCTAATTAGAAGCATTAAAGCAGGAGGTAATAATCAAAAACTTATATTATTTAGTCGAGGGAAAGCTATATCTGGGGCTCCTAATATTAATGGAAGAAGCCAGTTTCCAAAACCTCCAATTATAATAGGTATAACTATAAAAAAAATTATAATAAAGGCATGGGCTGTAACAATTACATTATAAATTTGGTCATCTCCAATTAAACTCCCAGGTTGACCAAGTTCAGCACGAATTAGCATTCTTAAAGCCGTTCCTACTATAGCAGATCAAGCTCCAAAAATTAAATATAAAGTTCCAATATCCTTATGATTTGTTGAGAATAATCATTGTCGCGATTTTAT